CCGATGACACTTTTTTAGTTAAGGATAGTAATGGGGACAGTTATTCCATATATTTTGATATTAAAAATAAGATTTTTGAGATTGATAATGATCATTCTTTTCTGAGTGAAGTAGAAAGTTCTTTTTATAGTTATCGGAATTCTAGTTATCGGAATAATGTATCTAAGGGTGACGATCCACACTCTGATCGTTACATGTATGATACTCAATATAGTTGGAATAATCATATTAATAGTTGCATTGACAGTTATCTTCGTTCTCAAATCCATATTGATAGTTACATTTTAAGTGGTAGTGATAATTCTGGTAACAGCTACATTTTTAGTTATATTTGTGATGAAAGTTTCAATCGTAGTGAAAACAAGAATTCTTCTATAAGAACTACCCCGAATGGTAGTGATTTAACTAAAAGTTCTAATGATCTTGAGGTAACTCAAAAATACAGGCATTTATGGGTTCAATGCGAAAATTGTTATGGATTAAATTATAAGAAATTTTTTAAGTCAAAAATGCATATTTGTGAACAATGTGGATATCATTTGAAAATGAGTAGTTCGGATAGAATCGAACTTTCGGTTGATCCCGGTACTTGGGATCCTCTGGATGAAGACATGGTCTCTCTAGATCCCATTGAATTTCATTCGGAGGAGGAACCTTATAAAGAGCGTATTGATTCTTATCAAAGAAAGACAGGATTAACTGAGGCTGTTCAAACAGGCACAGGTCAACTAAATGGTATTCCTATAGCAATTGGGGTTATGGATTTTCAATTTATGGGGGGTAGTATGGGATCTGTAGTAGGCGAGAAAATCACCCGTTTGCTCGAGTATGCTACCAATAAATTTCTACCTCTTATTCTAGTATGTGCTTCTGGAGGAGCACGCATGCAAGAAGGAAGTTTGAGCTTGATGCAAATGGCTAAAATAGCTTCTGCTTTATATGATTATCAATCAAATAAAAAGTTATTCTATGTATCAATCCTTACATCCCCTACTACGGGTGGGGTGACAGCTAGTTTTGGTATGTTGGGGGATATCATTATTGCCGAACCCAATGCCTACATTGCATTTGCGGGTAAACGAGTAATTGAACAAACATTGAATAAGACAGTACCTGAAGGTTCACAAGCGGCTGAATATTTATTCCATAAGGGCTTATTCGATTCAATCGTACCACGTAATCTTTTAAAAGGCGTTCTCAATGAGTTATTTCAGCTCCACACTTTCTTTCCTTTAGAATCAAAATTCAATCAAGTAGAGCTCTAAATTCAATTATTTTTTTGTGGCGAACAAGTAGTTAGTTTATCAGAATCAAAGTAAAAATGAGAAGGATTGGGTTTTCTAAAGTTGCAGAAAATTCGTTATGTTGTTTTCGAGATCTTTTTTACCCATATTACTTATACTGATTAGTAATTAGAAAACTTCTATCAACAAGATGAAAGGGTTAATTATGATTTTTGTGACATTATATTAGGCAAGGCAAATAAAACTAATTTAACCTTAATGTTCCGTATGTATATATATGTATATATAATATAATTCAAATAGATAGATAGAGTCTTGCCTCTTTCTATATCTACCAAGAATTTTCATTATTACTAATAATCTTTGTTGGATCGTATTCTAACGGGAATTTGTAAGAAACTCTTTATTAAATTTTATATTAAATTAAAATTGGAAGATAAGAATAAAATAATCAAAAAAGCATACGAAATAAATGGATTATCATACATATATTCCATTCTATATTCCTTGCACTTATTATATACTCAATTATTATATATACTCACTTATAGTATAATTATATACGAATTATAATTAATAACTCATTTTAAAATATATAATATAAGAATAACAGGTACAAATATTAAATCGAGGTACCCATTCTATGACAACTCTCAACTTACCCTCTATTTTCGTGCCTTTAGTGGGCCTAGTATTTCCGGCAATTGCAATGGTTTCTTTATTTCTTCATGTTCAAAGAAACAAGATTTTTTAAATCCGGCTTTTTTCAAGACTTAGACATGTATCATAACATGATATCCACTTTGTAGAATATCATATAAGAATATAAGATGTGGCTTCCTCCGAACATAGAACATAAATTAAATGAAAGAGCTCGTATGCATGCGGAAACATGATATATGGTTAAAATTGAAAATTATTATAGCTATTTCAAAATAGCTCAGGATCGGTGGATGTCTTAAATGAAAAGTAAATGTATCTAAATGGATGTAGATATCATATCTATAGGGGATCATATGAAGGGGATGCTAATCTAGCCGATTTGATGAATTACGTCTAAAGGTTCACATTGGAATAGTGCTAGTTGATGAGAGTTACTTCGGAAACAAAAAAAGAGTAAAGTCCAATTTATTTTGGTTATTCTCTCAATTCCAATAAAATGCAACTGGATCTAGTATGAGGTGGCGATCAGAACATATATGGATAGAACTTATAACGGGATCTCGAAAAACAAGTAATTTTGGCTGGGCCTTTATCCTTTTTTTAGGTTCATTGGGATTCTTATTGGTTGGAACTTCCAGTTATCTTGGTAGAAATTTGATATCTTTATTTCCGTCTCAGCAAATACTTTTTTTTCCACAAGGAATCGTGATGTCTTTCTATGGCATCGCGGGTCTCTTTATTAGCTCCTATTTGTGGTGCACAATTTCGTGGAATGTAGGTAGTGGTTATGATCGATTCGATAGAAAAGAAGGAATTGTGTGTCTTTTTCGTTGGGGATTTCCTGGAAAAAATCGTCGCATCTTTCTTCGATTCCTTATGAAAGATATTCAGTCCATCAGAATAGAAGTTAAAGAGGGTATTTCTACCCGTCGTGTCCTTTATATGGATATCCGAGGCCAGGGAACCATTCCCTTAACTCGTACTGATGAGAATTTAACTCCACGAGAAATTGAACAAAAGGCTGCCGAATTGGCCTATTTCTTGCGTGTACCAATTGAAGTATTTTGAACTGAATTGAAAATGCAGTAATAAAACAAGTAACAAATTGAAATAACTAATAGATCCATTAGATCCATCTCCTATAGCAAACCATTCAATTTTGGTACAAATAATTTATATTTTAGGTCCCATTTTTAGAATTGATACATTGGATTGGGTTAGATATAGATGGGTCATTTTTTGTGAATTATCTCTCTTTTGTCAACCAACTTTTCTTTTTATCCTTATCTTTTTGACTCCTTACTTAAATAACTAAAAAATGAAATCTCTTCTAATGATATTTTGATAGATAAGGGAGTTAGTTCGTTTCCAAATACGAATAATATTAAGATTCATTACTTCAAAACTTCAAATGGCTCTTTGGGGCATTTATCAAAAGGACGCAATTGATACGAATTTGCCCAATTGAGATATCTGGAACCAAAACACTATTTTTGATTATTTCTTCATTCGAATTCGAAGTGGACTCTTATTCTATCTTTATAGAAATAGTAGATCGCATAGAGTCGACAAATGAGGTGGGTTCATTAAGAATTCACAGATGAAAAAAAAATGGCAAAAAAGAAAGCATTCACTCCCCTTCTATATCTTGCATCTATAGTATTTTTGCCCTCGTGGATCTCTCTAGTTTTAAATAAAAGTATGGAATCCAGGGTTACAAATTGGTGGAATACTAGGCAATCAAAAATGTTTTTGAATGATATTCAAGAAAAGAATATTCTCGAAAAATTCATAGAATTAGAGGAACTTTTCCTGTTGAACGAAATGATAAAGGAATATCCAGAGACACATCTACAAAAGCTTAGTCTAGGAATCCACAACGAAACGATCCAATTGATAAAGATGCACAATGAGGATCGTATCCATACGATTTTACACTTCTCGACAAATATAATATGTTTCCTTATTTTAAGTGGTTATTCTATTCTGGGTAATGAAGAGCTTGTTATTCTTAACTCTTGGGTTCAGGAATTCTTATATAACTTAAGCGACACAATAAAAGCTTTTTCGATTCTTTTATTAACTGATTTGTGTATCGGATTCCATTCGCCCCATGGTTGGGAACTAATGCTTGGCTCTGTCTACAAAGATTTTGGATTTGCTCATAACGATCAAATTATATCTGGTCTTGTTTCCACTTTTCCAGTCATTCTAGATACAATTTTAAAATATTGGATCTTCCGTTATTTAAATCGTGTATCTCCATCACTTGTAGTGATTTATCATTCAATGAATGATTGAAAAATTATCTGCTAATATTAATCAAAATAGAATCTTTTCTTTGTACATAAACAAAGCGAAGCGTTCAAAATTGTAATTACTCTTTATATTTCTCCAGAGGATTTCTACTATATTCTAGTAAACTTATTTCAGTACATAGCAAAATCGTGGATAGGGAACTATACTAGCAACCTACCCAATTTATTGTAGAAATTTGGGGCTCAATGATTGGACCATGCAAACTAGAAATACCTTTTCTTGGACAAAGGAACAGATTACTCGATCCATTTCCGTATCGCTCATGATATATATAATCACTCGGACATATATTTCAAATGCATATCCCATTTTTGCACAACAGGGTTATGAAAATCCACGAGAAGCGACTGGGCGTATTGTATGTGCTAATTGCCATTTAGCTAATAAGCCCGTAGATATTGAGGTTCCACAAACAGTACTTCCTGATACTGTATTTGAAGCAGTTGTTCGAATTCCTTATGATATGCAACTGAAACAAGTTCTTGCTAATGGTAAAAAGGGGGGGTTGAATGTGGGGGTTGTCCTTATTTTACCCGAGGGGTTTGAATTAGCCCCTCCCGATCGTATTTCTCCCGAGATGAAAGAAAAGATAGGCAATCTATCTTTTCAAAGCTATCGCCCCACCAAAAAGAATATTCTTGTGATAGGTCCTATTCCTGGTCAGAAATATAGTGAAATAACCTTTCCTATTCTTTCTCCCGACCCTGCTAGTAAGAAAGATGTTCACTTCTTAAAATATCCCATATATGTAGGTGGGAACAGGGGACGGGGCCA